AGTGAGATGCCTGATTAAAGGGTTATTTTGATGTAATAAAAAAAGTAAATTTTTACTCTCACTATATTACAAATATTGGAATTAAACCAAAACTAAAGAATTCAAAGTTCTTTATGCATCTTACATTAAATTGTAAAAAGATAAGCTAATTTAAGCTAATGGGCTCATAACTCATTCATGAAAGAAAATTCTCTTTTTAATTTTAATAAATTCAACGAAACTTATATTTATAATAATTATTATTACAAGAGTAATTATAGTTTATTCATCATCAAGATTTTTTATATCTTGAATAAGAATAGAAATAAATTTAATTGCATTTTTACCAGTTATCACTAAAAGAAAAAAGATAAAAGACCAATCAATAAAATACTTTATTATCCAAAACATTTCCTCTTCAACATTATTATTATCTGTAATTTTAAATTTAAAATTTGAAACCCCCATCAATTTTGAAAAATTTATCATTATTAGATTAATAATAAAAATAGGAATAATACCATTTCACTTATGAATAATCAATTTAATAGAAAAACTTTCATGAATAAACTGCTTCCTAATAAATTCAATCCAAAAAATATCACCTATATTAATTATCCCCCAAATAATTAATTTTAAATTATTTCTATTACCAATAACTATTTCACTTTTGTTTGCACCTATTGCTATAATAAAAATAAATTCAATAAAAAAATTAATTGGTTATTCATCTATTTATAATTCACCATGAATAATTGTATCAATTTATATTTCAAAGAAATTATTTGTATTATTTTTTTTTATTTATTCAACCTTAAACCTTTTACTAATAAAAAAGATAAAAATAAATAATATAATATTTTTAAATCAAATAACCGAAAAAAGAACAATAACTAAAATAAATTTAATAATTAACTTTATTTCAATTAGAGGAATACCACCAACAATAGGATTTTTTCCAAAATGAATAATTTTAATAAAATTAAATGAAATTTCATGGATTATTTCAATAATAATATTATTTTCATCATTTATTTCAACCTTTATTTATATGAAAATAATTTCTTCAATTATAATAAACCAAACAACAAAAAAAAAATTTTTTAAAATAAAAAAAATTAACGAATTAGAAATCTTAATCAACATTATAGGAATAGCAAATTTTTTAATATTTAAACCTAACTAAAAGGATTTAAGTTAAATAAACTGTTAGCCTTCAAAGTTAAAATTATATAAGCTTATATAAGCCTTAGCTTATATAAGCTTTATTAAACTTGCAATTTAACTTAAATTTAAGACTAATTAATGAGAGGAAATAAAACCTTAAATAAATTTACAATTTACTACTTAAATCAGACATCCCATTTATAAAGAATTTTCCTTTTCAAAATAATAATGTATAAATGAATATTTTCAACCAATCACAAAGATATTGGTACTCTATACTTTATCTTTGGTTTATGATCAGGATTAGTAGGAACAACAATAAGAATAATTATTCGAATAGAATTATCACAACCAGGATCTTTAATTAAAAATGACCAATTATACAATACTATTGTTACTTCACACGCATTTGTAATAATTTTTTTTATAGTTATACCTATTATAATTGGAGGATTTGGAAATTGAATAATTCCGTTAATAATTGGAGCTCCCGATATAGCATTTCCTCGATTAAATAATATAAGATTTTGACTCTTACCAGCTTCAATCACACTATTAATTTCAAGTTCAACTTCAGGATCAGGTTCAGGTACAGGATGAACGGTGTATCCACCATTGTCAAGACAAACAGCTCATTCAGGACCATCAGTTGACTTAACAATTTTCTCCCTACATGTAGCAGGTATTAGATCAATTTTAGGTGCTATTAATTTTATTTCAACTATCATGAATATACGAACAAAAGGTATAACATTTGATAAAACACCTCTTCTTTGTTGATCAGTTCTGATTACAGCTGTACTTCTACTTGTTTCATTACCAGTTTTAGCTGGAGCAATTACAATATTAATTCTAGACCGAAATTTTAATACAACATTTTTTGATCCTTCAGGAGGAGGTGATCCCATTTTATACCAACATTTATTCTGATTTTTTGGACATCCGGAAGTATATATTTTAATTTTACCTGGATTCGGTCTTATTTCACACATTATTATAATAGAAAGAGGGAAAAATATTACATTTGGTCACCTCGGAATAATTTATGCAATAATTACAATCGGAATTTTAGGATTTATTGTATGAGCTCACCATATATTTACTGTTGGAATAGACGTAGATACACGTGCATACTTTACTTCTGCTACTATAGTTATTGCAGTACCTACTGGAATTAAGATTTTTAGATGAATTGCAACAATACAGGGATCAACTAAATTTAATTCACCTCAAATAGTATGATCATTAGGATTTGTATTTTTATTTACAATAGGAGGATTAACAGGTGTAATTTTAGCTAATTCTTCAATTGACATTGTTATTCATGACACATACTATGTTGTTGCCCACTTTCACTATGTATTATCTATAGGAGCTGTATTTGCAATTATAGCAAGAGTAATTCACTGATTTCCCTTGATTACAGGAGTAATACTTAATAAAAAATGATTAAAAATTCAATTTTTTATTATATTTACAGGGGTAAATATAACTTTTTTTCCTCAACACTTCTTAGGTTTAGCAGGAATACCTCGACGATACTCAGATTACCCTGACACCATATTCTTATGAAATTATATTTCATCAACTGGATCAATTATTTCAGTAATCAGAATTATAATTTTTTTATTTATTACATGGGAAAGAATAATATTCAAACGACTACCCATTTTCAAAAATAATAATTTATCATCAATCGAATGAATAATAAATCTTCCACCATCAGAACATTCTTTTAATGAATTACCCTCAATCTCAAAATTCTAAGAGTGGCAGAAAAGTGTCATGAGCTTAAAATTCATTTATAAATTTAAATTTCCTTAGAAATAACTACATGAATAAAATTTAATTTAATAAATAGAGCAAGACCAATCATAGAACAATTAATTATATTTCATGATCATACAATAATAATTATTATCTTTATTTTAATGACAGTAATATTAATAATAACATTTATATTAAAAGGAAATTTTTCAAGACGAACCATTTTAGAAAATCAAATTTTAGAAACATTATGAACTATAATTCCAGCTATTACACTAATTTTCATTGCATTACCTTCATTAAAAATTTTATATATTATGGAAGAATTAATTAATCCTTCAATTACAGTAAAAATTATAGGTCACCAATGATACTGAACATACGAATACTCAGATAAAAAAAAAATAGAAATTGAATCATATATAATTAATAAAACAAGGAAAAATGAATTTCGACTTCTTGAAGTTTCAAATCGAATGATTTTGCCCTTTAATACACAAGCACGAATTATTGTATCATCATCAGATGTTATTCATTCATGAACAATTCAGTCTATTGGAGTAAAAATAGATGCAATTCCAGGACGTTTAAATCAATCATCAATCTATTTAAAAAAACCAGGTGTATTCTTCGGCCAATGTTCAGAAATTTGTGGCATAAATCACAGCTTCATACCAATTTCTTTAGAAAGAATTAATATAAAATATTTTATTAATTGAATAAAAAATTTTAATTAAATATTTCTAATCATTAAGTGACTGAAATGAAAGTAATGGTCTCTTAAACCAAAATATGGTATCTATCAAATACTCTTAATGAAAAGGAGTTAATTTAAAATAAAATAATTATTTGTCAAATAAAAAACACATAAAAGTCAATGTACTTCTTGATTCCACAAATATCACCTATAAGATGAACACTTATTTTAATAATTTTATCTATTTTATTAACTCAAATTATAACAAATTTAGAATTTGACAAAGAAAAAAAAATAAAAAAAAAAACATTAAATATAAACGTAAAAATATTAAAAATTTCATGATAACCAGACTATTTTCATCATTTGACCCTTCCTCGAACTTATTACAATTAAATTGAATAATAATAACTTATTCGATAATTATTTTACCAATAAATTTTTGAATAAAAAATTCACGATGAATAATTTTAAAAAAAAATATTAAGAATAAAATATTTAGAGAATTAATAAACTCAACTAAACATAAAGAAATAATATATTTATCCATTAGAATTATAACAATAATTTTATTAAATAATTTTATAGGGCTATTTCCATACATTTTTACTTCAACTAGACATATTTCCATTTCAATATCTATTTCAATTCCCGTGTGACTTATATTAATAATATACGGATGAACAAAATTTTATAATCATATATTTAAACACCTATTACCAATTGGAACACCATCAATAATTATACCAATAATAATTATAATTGAAACTACAGGAAATATTATTCGACCTATCTCCCTATCAGTTCGATTAACAGCTAATATAATTGCAGGACATTTATTAATAACTTTGCTGGGTAATACAAACTCAATTAAAATAATTATTTTTATTTTACCTGTTCAAATAATATTAATACTATTTGAATCAGCAATTTCAATTATTCAAGCATATGTATTTTCAACTTTAATTACTCTTTATTCTAGAGAAATTCCATATGAAAAAAAATCATCCATTTCACTTAGTTTCAAAAAGACCTTGACCAATTTTATCCTCAATAAATATATTTTCAACTATACTAGGAATAACAATATGGATATATAAAAAAAATATAAATTTTATATTATTAGGAACCTTAATAACTTTAGCTTGTGCAATTATATGATGACGGGATGTAACGCGAGAATCTACATTTCAAGGAAACCATACAATAAAAGTAGTTAAAGGGATAAAAATAGGAATAATTTTATTTATTATATCAGAAGTAATATTTTTCTCATCATTTTTTTGAGGATTTTTTCATTCAAGATTATCCCCATCTATTGAAATTGGAATAAATTGACCTCCAAAATCAATTAATTCATTTAACCCATTAGAAATCCCTTTATTAAATACAATTATTTTATTATCTTCAGGAGCAACAATTACATGAATACATCACAGAATTTTAAATAATAAAATAAAACAATCGATTAAGTCAATAATAATTACAATTTTACTAGGAATTTACTTTACAATTTTACAAAAATGAGAATACTCTCAATCAGAATTTACAATTTCTGACTCAGTTTATGGATCAACATTTTTTATCTCGACAGGATTTCATGGAATTCATGTAATTATTGGTACAATGTTCTTAGTAATTATATTATTTCGAATAAAAAGAATACACTTTTCCTTTAATCATCATGTAGGTTTAGAAGCAGCCATTTGATACTGACATTTTGTAGATATTGTATGACTATTTCTGTATATTTCAATTTACTGATGAGGAAAATAAAATAAGTTCTTTTAGTATAATAAGTATAATTGACTTCCAATCAAAAGGTTAAAATTTAAAAGAATAATTAAAATTTTTTACTCTTCAATTTCAATTTTTATTATTACGATTTTAGTATTTATTTTAACAATAATTATTTCAAAAAAAACAAAAATAAGACGTGAAAAAAATTCACCATTTGAATGTGGATTTTCATCTCTATCATCCCCACGCAAATCATTCTCTTCACATTTTTTCCTTATTGCAACTATTTTCTTAATTTTTGATGTAGAAATTTCAATTATTATTCCTATATTTAATATAAAGATATCTATTGTAAAAGAATGGATAATTTCATCAACTTTAATTATTATAATCTTAATGTTAGGATTAATACATGAATGAAAGAACGGAATATTAGAATGATCAAAGTAGGGGTATAGTTAATAATAACAATTTCTTTGCAAGAAAAAAGTATTGAAAATTCAATTATCCTTAAAGTAAAGAAGTAAAATACATTTTAATTTCGACTTAAATTTAGAGAACAGAATCTCCTTACTTAAATTAATTGAAGCTAAAATATGAAGCATTCCACTGTTAATGGAAAAAATGGTAAACCCCAATTAAAAGAATAATTATAAAGAAGCCGCTAACTATCTTTTTAGTGTTAAATCACTTTATTCTTTAACAAAATTTATATAGTTTAAAAAAAACATTATATTTTCAATATAAAAATAAATAAATTTTATAAATAATTTTTTTTAATAAAAATACATGAAAATATAAATTAATAAATAAATAAATTTATTTAAAGAATATAAATATTCATCTTAATATTTTCAATATTAAACTTTAATAATTAAGCTATTTAAATAATATTAAAAAAATAATAAAAAAAAAAAGATATAAATAAAAAAAGAAACTATATAAATATAAAATCTATTCAAAAAAAAAAGTCTAAAATTTTTAGAAAATCAATTTAATAAACTAATAAGTCCTCCAGTTAAAAAATATTCTAATCAACCGTTGTCAATTAAATTTATGCAAACTATTCTAAAGGAAAAAAAACGTTTAAGAAAAAAAGATCTAGAAAAATAATTTATATAAAACATTGAACTAAAAAAAAAAACTAAATAACCAGAATTTAATAAAAAAGTATTTTTTAAAAAATTAAAACACAAAAAAAGAGAAAAAAACATAATAAACAAAGGTAATATTTTAAATCTAAAATCAACAAAAAAAATAAAGTCAATAAATAATCAATACAACAAGGAACCAAAACCTAAAGAAAATATATAAAGAAAAATTATGGATAAATTTATATATAATCTATATTTAAATCTAATAAGAGGAAAAAAAAAAGATTCACAATAAAATAAATAATAAATTAAACGAATTCTATATATAAAAGTCAAAAATACAGACAAAAGAAAAAAAAAAAAAATTAAATTTCTAGATTCAAACAAATAAAAAAACTCTAAAATAAAATCCTTGGAATAAAATCCAGAAAAAAAAGGAAATCCACATAAACAAAGCAAAGAAATAAAAAAACAAGAAGAAACATAAGGACATTGAAATAAAAGTCCACCTATAAATCGAATATCTTGATTACCAAAAAAACAATGAATAAAATATCCAGAGCAAAGAAAAAGCAAAGATTTAAAAATAGCATGAATTAGTAGATGAATAAAACATAAGGTTAAACAACCTATAGAAAGAACAAAAAATATAAATCCTAACTGTCTTAAAGTAGAAAAGGCAATAATTTTCTTTAAATCATTTTCTAATAAAGCATTCAGACTAGATATAAACATTGTTAATAAAGAAATATATATTAAAAAATAAGTATTAAAATTTATTAAATAAATATTAAAACGAATTAATAAATAAATACCAGAGGTCACCAATGTAGAAGAATGAACCAACGAAGAAACAGGTGTAGGGGCAGCTATTGCACAAGGAAGTCAAAAGGAGAACGGGAATTGAGCTCTCCTAGTAAACGAAGTAAAAAGAATTAAGTAAATAAAAATATTTAAATCAATATCAAAAAAGAAATTATATAAAAAAAAATGTCAACAACCAAAATTGAAAAAAAAACCAATGGATAAAATCAAAAAAACATCCCCAAAACGATTAATTAGAACAGTTAAAAGACCAGAAATTATTCTTAAAGAATTTTGATAATAAATAACTAAACAATATGAAATTAATCCTAAACCGTCTCAGCCAATAAGAATTCTAATTAAATCAGGAATTAAAATAAAAAAAATTATTCTTAAAATAAATATAAATACAAAATAAAAAAAACGAATAAATATTTTATCACCCATTATATATCCAATTCTATAAAAAAGAACACAACCAGAAATTAAAAAAACTAAAGACATAAAAATTAAAGAAATTCAATCAAATAAAAGCAATAATGTTAAATTAAATCCGTTTATATCAAATAAAACTCATTCATAAAGAACAACAATATTAAATTCATAAAAATAAATACTAAAAAAAAAAAAAAAAAAAAAAAAAAAAAAAAAGCAATTTAATCTAAATAACATAGTTCTTCCTCTAAAAGATCTTTGAATTCACAAATCAAAATTTTAAAATTTAAACTAAAAGAACAAATTAATTAAAACTAAAAAAAAAATTTAAGGAAAGAATTATAAAAAATACAGGAAATCCATGAAGAAAGAGAATAAAATATTCCATTAAATAACAATAAGATCTATATTTTATTAATCTTGATATAAATCCATGCTGTGTTAAAAAAAAAATTGTTAATCTATAACAAGCAGATAAAAATAAAATAAAAAATAAATATATAAAAGTTAAATTTCTCCAAGAAAGACATCTTAAAACAATAAAAATCTCAGAAAATAAATTAATTGAAGGAGGACATGATATATTTATTACACAAAAAACAAATCAAAACAAAGACAAAGAAGGTAAAAATCTAATTATACCCTTTAAAATAAAGAATCTACGTCTTGAAAATCGATTATAAACAATACCTACAAGAAAAAATAATCCCGAAGAAACAAAACCATGACCAATTATTAAAACTAAGGAGCCTATTATACCACATCAAGTTATAGTAAATAAACCAACAATTACTAAAGATATGTGACAAACAGAAGAATAAGCAATTAATATTTTTAAATCTCTTTGTACAATACAAATAAATCTAATTACAATACATCCCCACAATCTTAATCTAATAAAAAAATATCTATAATTAAAGATAAACTTATAAACAAAAGGAATTACACGAATAAAACCATATCCTCCTAATTTTAATAATACCCCAGCCAAAATCATTGACCCACCAACTGGTGCTTCTACATGAGCCCTGGGTAATCAAGAATGAAACCCAAACATAGGAAACTTAATAAAAAAAGACATAAGTAAAAAAAATATTAAAAAATATCTTCTAAACTTATAATCTAAGAAATAAGAGAATCTTCCTTTTGATCTTATCATATAAAAAATAATTAATAAAAAGGGAAAAGAACCAAATAAAGTATAAAAAATTAAATAAAATCCTGCCCCCAAACGTTCAGGCTGATAACCTCAACCAAATAAAATTAAAAAAACAGGTAATATTCTTCCCTCAAAAAAAAAATAAAAATAAAAAAAATCTATTACTGAAAAAACTAAAAACAAAAAAATTATAATAAAATTTAAATAAAATACATAAAGAGACTTAAAACTTAAAAATCTTCTAATTAAAGATAAAGAAATTATTAAACAAATTCAAATAGTTAAACAAATAAAATTAAAAGAGATAAAATCTATACCAAAAATATATGAAATAAAGCAAAAATTAAAAAAATAAAAATTTTTTAAAAAAAAAAAAAAAAAAAAAAAAAAAAAACTATAAACATAATATAAAAGATTAAAATTCAAAGGAATCATAAAAATTAAATAAAAAATAAATTTTAACATATTCTTATTCTTATTAAATAATCAAAGGAATCTTTACGTACTAAAAAAACTATAAGAGACAGACCAAGAACTCCATCACAAACAGTAAACACTAAAAAAATAATTCTAAAAAAATTTCTATACAAAAAATTTATAAAATAAAAACAACATAAACCAAAAATAGAAATAGATATAAATTCAATTATTAATAAAGAAAGTAAAAAAAATTTACGAACAAAAAATAATCCAATAAATCCAGAAAAAAAAATTATTAATAAAATATTCATTAGTTTTTAATTAATAAAAAGTAATTAATTTAAATTGTTTTTGTAGTTTAATTAAAACAGTGATTTTGTAAATCATTAATTAGAAAAATATTTCTTAAAAACAAATCAGTAAAGAAATATCTATTTCTTCATTAGTCTCCAAAACTAAAATTTTATATTAAAATACTTACTGAATGTCAATTTTTATAATAATTTTATCAATTATAACACCTTTTATAAGTCACCCGATTTCACTAGGTTTTATTTTACTTATTCAAACAATTTTAATTTCAGTTAACCTTTTTAATAGTTTAGAATCTAGATGATATAGATATATTTTATTTATTACAATCATTGGAGGAATAATAGTAATATTTATATATATAGCAAGAATTTCATCAAACGAAAAATTTGAAATAATAAATTTAAAAATTATTATATTTTTATTAACAATTTTTGTTTTATTTATATATACATTTAATAAGACAAATTTAATAAATGAAATAAGAACAAATATAAAAGAAAAAAAAATTATTTTTCAGGAATTCCAAGAAGTAAAATCAACATTTAAATTATTTAACTTTAGAAAAAATAAAATTACCATTTTATTATTAATAATCCTTTTAATTACCATAATCAGAGTAACAAGTATTTCATCATCATTTGAAGGACCTCTAAAAAAAACTTATGTTTAAACCCAAGCGAAAATTAACTTTTATAAATAATTTTTTAATTGATTTACCTTCACCCTCTAATATTTCAACATGATGAAATTTTGGTTCTCTTTTAGGTATATGTTTAATACTTCAAATTGTAACAGGGATTTTTTTAGCAATACATTACTCCCCTAACATTTCTAATGCATTTAAAAGAGTAATTCATATTATACGAGATGTAAATTACGGATGAATAATACGAAATATACATGCCAATGGAGCCTCAATATTCTTTATTTTTATTTATTTACATACAGGACGAGGACTATATTATGGCTCATTTAAATTAAAAAAGACATGAATATCAGGTACAATAATTTTACTAATTTTAATAGCAACAGCATTCATAGGATATGTTTTACCATGGGGACAAATATCATTTTGAGGAGCTACTGTTATTACTAATTTAATTTCTGCAATTCCTTATTTAGGTGAAATAATTGTCCAATGAATCTGAGGAGGATTTGCAGTTGATAACCCAACATTAAACCGATTTTTTACCTTTCACTTTATTTTTCCATTTATTATTTCAATAATAGTAATTATTCACTTAATTTTTCTCCATGAAACAGGTTCATCTAATCCTTTAGGAACAAAAAATAATATTGATAAGATCCCCTTCCACCCATACTTTACTATTAAAGATATCCTGGGATTTATTATATCATTGTCAATGTTTTCAATTATTATTAATTTAAATCCATATATATTAACAGATCCAGAAAACTTTACAATAGCAAATCCTCTTGTTACACCCATCCATATTCAACCTGAATGATATTTCTTGTTTGCATACGCAATTTTACGATCAATTCCTAATAAATTAGGAGGAGTAATTGCACTAATAATATCAATTTTAATTTTACTATTTTTACCCTTATCTATAAAAAATAAGTTTCAGAGAAATAAATTCTACCCAGTAAACAAATTTATATTCTGAATACTAGTAAACTCTTTTATCCTTTTGACATGAATTGGAGCACGACCAGTAGAAGAACCTTACATTATTACAGGACAAGTATTAACTGTAGTATACTTCTTAATATTTTTATTTTTGCCATCAATTTCAAAAAAGTGAGATAAAATTTAAATTTAGTTAATTAGCTATAAGCATTATATCTTGAAAATATAAAAAAGAATAAATTTCTATTAACTTAATTTAAATTACTAAAAAAAATGAAATAAAAATAAATCTTTATTCCAATAAAAATTATTAAAAAATTTAAAACACAAGGTAAATAACATTTTCAAGATAAATATATTAACTTATCATAACGATAACGGGGAAAGGTACCTCGAATTCAAATAAAACAAAAAACTAAAAATAAAAATTTTAAATAAAATAATATTCCAAAGGCATCACCCCCAAAAAAAATAGTTACTATAAAAAAACTAAGAAACATTATATTTGTATATTCAGATAAAAAAAATAAAGAAAATATAAAAGATCTATACTCTACATTAAACCCAGAAACTAACTCTGATTCACCTTCAGAAAAATCATAGGGGGATCGATTTGTTTCAGCTAAACAACAAGAAAAAAAAATTATAAATAAAGGAAAACAACAAAAAAAAATTCAAATAAAAGATTGAATTATAATAAAATTAATAAAACAAAATCTTTCAACAAATACTACTAAACATAAAATAATTAAAAAGAAACATACTTCATAAGAAATTCTTTGAGCTACTGAACGTATTGCACCAAATATAGAATATATAGAATTTGAACACCAACCAGAAATTATAATTACATAAACACCAAGTCCAGAACAACATAAAAAAAATAATAAACCATAAAAAAATCTAATTAAATTAAAAAAAAAAGGATATAATAACCAAAACATCAAAGAAATAGTTAAACCAAATAAAGGAATAATAAAATAAATTAAATAATTACCAAAACTAATAAAATAAAATTCCCTTGAAAATAATTTTAAGGCATCAGAAAAGGGTTGTAAAATACCTATAAAACCTACCCTATTAGGACCCCTTCGAAATTGGATATAACCTAAAATTTTACGTTCAAATAAAGTAAAAAAAGCAACACCCAATAAAATAAAAATTATTAAAAAAATCACTCTAATAATAAACATTTACTAAATGTAAAAACTACATTATTAAATTCTAAATTTAAAGCACTTATTCTGCCAATTCAAGTAAATAATTATTATAATTCAAAGGTCCTTTCGTACTAATTGAACTTATTAAAAAGATAGAAACCAACCTGGCTCACGCCGGTCTGAACTCAGATCATGTAATTTTTTAAAGGTCGAACAGACCTAAAATTGTAAAACCTACCTCACAACTTAAAATTAATCCAACATCGAGGTCGCAATCATAACTATCGATATGAACTCTTCAGTTATATTACGCTGTTATCCCTAAGGTATCTTTTTCTTATAATCAAAATAAAGGATCAAAAAAACCAAAAAAAATTGTTAAAAAAAATTAAAGTTTAAAATTTTAACTATCACCCCAATAAAAAAATATAAATTTTAATTAAAGAAAAACAACTAAAAATTAAATAAAAAAAATTTTAAAGATCTATAGGGTCTTATCGTCACTTAAAATTATTTGATCTTTTTAAATCAAAAATAAAATTCAATTAAATTTAATAAATAAAGTTATTTTTTCATTTAACCATTCATTCCAGACCTCAATTAAAAGACTAATTATTATGCTACCTTAGCACAGTTAAAATACTGCGGCTATTTAAAACATGTTCACTGAGCAGGCTTGACCTAAAAAAAAAACTTTAGGACATGTTTTTGTTAAACAGGTGAAAAATAAAATTTGCCGAATTCATATATCAAATTTTTAATATTTACTAATTTAATCATTATTATTTTAAAAAAAATTATTTATAAAAAACTAATAAAAAAATAAATTAAATTATATTGAATATTTTAATTTATTACAAACTTTAAATTAAGACAAATTCTAAATCTAAAAAAAATATTTTATCTGAAAAATTTTAAATATTTAATGAGATTATCCCCAATAAAATTTGAAATTAAAATGAAGTAATAAAATAATTATTCAAAAAAAAATCATTAATTAAATTAAAATCTTAGAAAACTAGATATAAACCCAAACGAAATTTCATTTCAAAACCAAATTAACTTTTTATTTAATTTTAAAACATTAATAAACAAATTAATTTAAATCTTGAATATTCGAGAAATAAATAAATAAATTTTTAAAATTAATTAACCCTGATACAAAAGGTACTACAAAAATGTATTCTTTAAATTTTATTTAAAATATTCCCTTTCAGTAAAATAAACTAAAAATATAAAATTTTGTATAAATAATAAATAACTATAAAAATAAAATTTATAAATAAAATTAAAAAAAAAAAAAATTAAATAATATCAATCAGAAAAAATCAATTTAATGATTAAAAATTTTATTGTAAATAAAAAAAATTTTCTGTTTCTAGATACACTTTCCAGTACATCTACTTTGTTACGACTTGTCTCAATTTATGAGAATGACGGGCGATATGTACATTTCTAAGAACTTGATTCAAAATTTTAAATAAAAATAATTACTTTTAAATCCAAATTCAAAATTAATTCATATTAAAAAATCTTTTAAAAAAATATTATTGTAACCCATAATAACCTAAATATAATTGCACCTTGACCTAACATAAATATAATAATATATAAAGAAAATTAATTTTCAATAGATTCAACGACAGAGATATACAAAATAATTTAGGTAAAATTAATCGTGGATTATCATTTAAATTACAGGTTCCTCTAAAAAGATTTAAAAACCGCCAAATCTTTTAAATTTCATAAAATAAATACTCACTGGAATTTCAATAAAATTTTCTAAAATAACAGGGTATCTAATCCTGGTCTAAATATTAGATTAAATAGAAAAAATATTTATAATTAATAAATTTCACCTAAATTAAAAATTTTTTAAAAAATAATCTAAAATCCAAAAAAAAAAAAATTAATTAACTCAAACATGAAATATAACCGCGAATGCTGGCATAACATTTTCCTGTTTTTAAAAAAAATTTATCAAATAAAAAAATTTATTTAAATTAAAATTAATCACTGAAATTAAATAAATAATCATTTAGAAAGTTTATTCTTCAAAAAAGTTACATGCAAAAAATTTTTTAAATTAATTATTTAAACTAAGATCAAACTCTTTCAAGAAATCATATTTTTTGTGGAACCTTTAAAGCTTCCTCCAGGAGGTATCTTGATTAAAGAAGGAAAAAAAAAAAGTTTTTACATTAAGATTTACCAGGAATAACCTTAACCAAGTCAAATAGAATATTTTATTGTACCAAAACTTAGCCCCCACTAAATTTTTTAACAAAAGTTTTTGACTCATAAGAAATCATATTTTTTGTGGAACCTTTAAAGCTTCCTCCAGGAGGTATCTTGATTAAAGAAGGAAAAAAAAAAAGTTTTTACATTAAGATTTACCAGGAATAACCTTAACCAAGTCAAATAGAATATTTTATTGTACCAAAACTTAGCCCCCACTAAATTTTTTAACAAAAGTTTTTGACTCATAAGAAATCATATTTTTTGTGGAACCTTTAAAGCTTCCTCCAGGAGGTATCTTGATTAAAGAAGGAAAAAAAAAAGTTTTTACATTAAGATTTACCAGGAATAACCTTAACCAAGTCAAATAGAATATTTTATTGTACCAAAACTTAGCCCCCACTAAATTTTTTAACAAAAGTTTTTTGACTCATAAGAAATCATATTTTTGTGGAACCTTTAAAGCTTCCTCCAGGAGGTATCTTGATTAAAGAAGGAAAAAAAAAAAGTTTTTACATTAAGATTTACCAGGAATAACCTTAACCAAGTCAAATAGAATATTTTATTGTACCAAAACTTAGCCCCCACTAAATTTTTTAACAAAAGTTTTTGACTCATAAGAAATCATATTTTTTGTGGAACCTTTAAAGCTTCCTCCAGGAGGTATCTTGATTAAAGAAGGAAAAAAAAAAAGTTTTTACATTAAGATTTACCAGGAATAATCTTAACCAAGTCAAATAGAATATTTTATTGTACCAAAACTTAGCCCCCACTAAATTTTTTAACAAAAGTTTTTGACTCATAAGAAATCATATTTTTTGTGGAACCTTTAAAGCTTCCTCCAGGAGGTATCTTGATTAAAGAAGGAAAAAAAAAAAGTTTTTACATTAAGATTTACCAGGAATAACCTTAACCAAGTCAAATAGAATATTTTATTGTACCAAAACTTAGCCCCCACTAAATTTTTTAACAAAAGTTTTTGACTCATAAGAAATCATATTTTTTGTGGAACCTTTAAAGCCTCCTCCAGGAGGTATCTTGATCTATTCACTATAAATTATATTATAATAATGAAATAAATTACATAAATGAATCACTTTATACATAAAGTTCTGTTGTTTAATAAATTCCTAAATGATTATAATACATAAAAATAATTAGTTAATATAAATCTTTTATTATATAATAATTATATATATATAATATTTAAATATAATTAATTAATATAAATCTTTTATTATATAATATATATATATATATGAGCAAGTTTTTTTTTTTTTTTTTTTTTTTTTTTTTAATTATGAATTTTAAAAAATTATAAAATATAGTTTATATAAATATTTATACAATAATAAATAACTATTATTTTTATAATATAAATTATTTTATTTATATAAATATTTTAAATATTAATATTTTTATTAATTTTTACATATGTTAATAAAATATTTAATTAAATTTAATGATATAGATGATTATACTAATATTAAATGTTTATATTAATTTAATAATTATATAGCTTATAAATAATAAAATATTTATATTAAATAAATTTAATTATATTATATAAAATATTTTTATAGTTATATATATATATATATTTATAATATTAATTAAATATATTATATATTATAAAATATTTATATAGTTATATATATATATATATTTATAATATTAATTAAATATATTATATATTATAAAATATTTATATAGTTATATATATATATATATTTATAATATTAATTAAATATATTATATATTATAAAATATTTATATAGTTATATATATATATATATTTATAATATTAATTAAATATATTATATATTATAAAATATTTATTATATATTAAATAAATCTTTCAAATTTAATTAAATGTTTAAATCATTCCCTTATTTTTTTTTTGTAGTATAATAATATTTATATTTATTTTCTTATTATTAATAAAATATTTTATTATAAAATATTTAACAGAAACAATAAAACTAATTCAGAAATATCAAATTTTCTAATTTTTGCTCTTTTTATCAATTTTTTTCAAAAAAATTACAAAAAATCAAGAAAAAATCCAAAATTTTGCGATTTTTTCCTTTTTTTTTAAAAAAAAATATTTCTCATTTTTTTTTTACGTTAATTTATTTAAATAAGTTACGTACTATTTTTTATTAACTAGAAATATA